TATTGTGTTTCAATTACAAGTACTTTTTTTGTCAAATAAATCATTTTTATTCCATATTCATGGGAATAAAAAGAGCCCGACTAGATACTTGCCGGGCTCTTTAGCTGTAAAAAAATTAGCTGTAAAAAAAGAAAAAAAAATAAATCAATTTTAAAAATAAAATATATATAATTTAAAAATAAAATATATATAATAATGAATGAATAGAAATTAAATAGAAAAAAGAGACTTCTCTCTTTTTTTTTTTCAAGCTTCTTCTTGTTTATGTGATATAACATAAACAAAGTAATTCTATTTTTTTTTCAATTGGGGAGAGATGGCTGAGTGGACTAAAGCGTCGGATTGCTAATCCGTTGTACAAATTTTTGTACCGAGGGTTCGAATCCCTCTCTTTCCGTTTCCGTTGCTGATTTGGTATTTTTTTCTTTTGAACTCTTTGGTTGTTTGATTTTTTATTTCTATTTATATAGTTAAAGATAGAAAATCGATAAAATCCTAAAAATATTAGAAAATCAAATACAAGCAAAAAAAAACACAAAATACATTTTTTTTATTCTTCACGTCCTGGATTACGTCCTGGATCGTTAGATAGGAATCCGAATATGAAAAGAGAAACGAAGAATATCACTACCGTGTAAACAAATAGTTTTAGAGTAAGCATTATAAAATCTCCAAGATAATTAAAAAAACGACAAAGAAAGAGAATAGATTCTCTTATATTAAAGATTTTCTTCCTTTTAATACTAAGTTTCTAAAAAATGAATTGATTTTTAGGTATATATGAGTTTTGGAAATGGACTTGGTTTGTAATAAGAATCGAGCTTTTTATTACTATTACAATAATTACTATTACAAAAAATCCTCTTTCATATCTGCAATATAGGTATTATGTTGGTGATGGGCTCAAATCTAATAATAGAATTCGGATTTTTCAATTGAAAAACATAGATGAGGATATGATCCGTATTTTTTTCGTATATACCCAAAAATTTCAATATTGGAATCGAGAATTCACACTGTAAAACTTATCTGATCTTTTAAATTATTAAAATGTTCGCATTTTCGTTTTCTAAAAAATTCTGAATTTTTTTAAGACATTACTCAAATTAAAGATCTCATCGAAAACTTACAGCAGCTTGCCAAACAAAAGCTAAGAGAAAAAAGAGTAAAGGTATTATTGGCATAATATCTACAATTGGATTCAAGAAAGCGTAGGCTTCGGGCAATTTTGCCGAGAAAAAACTACTTGAATAAAGGACGGAGTGAATACAAATACAGACAAAACTAAAGATATTAAGCATAATAAACATTTTGTTCTTTAAGAAAATATAAATTATTTTTGCTTTTTTGAATTAGAATTTGATTTATTATTGTATTTTTTTATTATATATATTAAAAAATAAAAAAATACAATAATAAATCAAATAAATTAATATTATATGAATAAAACTAAAAAAAAATGAATCAAATAAGATAAAACCTGTCAAAATCCTTCTTTGATTTGAACTTATCTAGTTCACAAAATCTTTTATTCTGAAATAGAAGAAATCATACTTCTATACAATATCTTAATTGAATTCTATGTAATGATCAATAAATTTAGTTTTATGCTATGTATATATATACATACGCATATAAAAATCCTAGCAACAATTTTTTCTATAGAAATTTAGGAACTGGTGGAATTGACGAACAATCAATATCAATAATAGTGTTTATTAGTGTCAAATCGAAAATGGGGCGTGGCCAAGTGGTAAGGCAACGGGTTTTGGTCCCGCTATTCGGAGGTTCGAATCCTTCCGTCCCAGAGTATATGCATTCCTGATGTATATTAATGTGTATCATATTTGAATACAAATTTGATATCAAAATCGTTTCTAACCTAAATTGACTTACTTTCGAAGATGTAGATTTTAAAACAAGTCGATTTTTTAATGGAATCATTGTAGATTAACGAATTATATATATAATAATAATTTTTTCATATTTATTTTCTAATATTTTTTTGAAAAAAATCCCATTTTTTCTACTTTACAAATTTTTAATACAATATCGAGTTAATTTCCATTTTTTTACGTCTTTACTTTCATTTTCATTACTTTACTTTCATTTTCATTATTATCATATAGAATAAAAACCCAGACGTAAAAAGGAAAAATTATTATATATCGATTGAATCAATGACTATTCACGATTCCATAATGGAATCAATTACATACTGGATCCAAGCTAAAGGAATGTTATGGTAAAACTTCGTTTAAAACGATGTGGTAAAAAGCAACGTGCGACTTGAAAGACATGATTAGATTAGCTGTGGATTCTTACATCCGCCATTTTCCTAGTATATAGAAATCAATATGCTCTTGGCTCGACATCATTTGTTCTGTTCCACTAGAACTTCTTATTTTGGGGACAGGAAAGGGGTTGATGATGTAAATAGTACATGATGGAGCTCGAGTTTATTCATTTCTCAGGGGCAAGTATCTAAGGTTAGTGAAAATTAATAAGTTAGAACAACTTCGTAAGTATTTTTTTGATAGAAAAATCGAAAGGATCCAATTTGAGCACGGTTAAAAAAAATTGTTGGAATTAGTCAAACTATTTCGATAAAAAGTGTATCCGCGGGAATTAACCCTCCATTTGTTTGTATCATTCTTTCAGAGAAAGAAAAAAATGGTATGTTGCTGCCATTTTTTTGAAAAGATTTAAGATTTCCGAAGTAATGTCTAAACCCAATGATTCAAAGAAAATCGAAAAGATCATGGAACAAGTAAATACCATTTTCAAATTGTCTCATTAATTCTATTAGAAATTAGAATTCGAAAAAAATTCAAAAAAAATAGATTATAAAGACGGTCAACAAAAGGGGGTAGAGACCACTCAATAAATGAACTAGCTAAGGGGTTTATTTTCTTTTAGTTATTTAAGAATTATTCAATTTGAGTTATGGGGTTACAAATATGAGGAGTTTTTTTTTCAGAAAGAAAATATGAAAAAAACACTTAAGTCATAGTTTTATTGATTTGATAATTTTATGGATTCATTTGACATTTCATTTTTATACATACATATAATTAGAAATTTTCCCGAGCCGTACGAGGATAAAACTTCTTATACGTTTCTAGGGGGGGTGCATTATTCATCTATATCTATCCCAATGAGCCGTTTATCGAATTGTTGCAATCGATGTTCGATCCCGAAGAGAGGGAAGAGATCTTAGGAAAGTAGGTTTTTATGATCCAATAAAGAATCAAACCTATTTAAATATTCCTGTTATTCTACATTTCCTTGAACAAGGTGCTCAACCTACAGGAACTGTTCAGGATATTTCAAAAAAGGCAGGTGTTTTTATGGAACTTAACTCGGATCAACAAATGAAATTCAATTAATAAAATAAAAAGGGGGGTGCAGATGACTTCTATATAGGTTTATAAAACTCTTTTTTATTTTATCCCCCCTACTCTCTTGTTATCTTCATACCTAATTTTTTATTTCTTTTTGTTTATATAGAATGTTATTTTTTATAGCCAAAAAAATAAATGAAATTTTCATCTATTTTCAAAACAAAATGAAAAAATGTATAAAGATAAAAGATAGAATATAGGAAAAAGCAAATGAATAATAACTAAATGAAGTAATTCGACTTATAAATACATTATCCCTGAAGTGATATTTTTTCATTCTTTTTTTTATTATTGAATTTTATTATTATTTATTCTTAATATCTACTCGCTCTTTATTATTATCAGTTACTAATCCTAGTTATCGGATTTATAGACTTTTTTTATTTTGGATAAGAAATACATAAGATAGAATATAATATTAAAAATAGAATATTTCTTTTATTTTTCATCCAATGACTATTCATCTATTCTATTTTTATGTAAATAGAGGAAAAAACTCTATGGAAAAATGGTGGTTCAATTCTATGTTGTTTAATAGGAAGTTAGAATACAGGTGTGAATTAAATAAATCAATGGATAGTCTCGGTCCTATTGAAAGTACCGGTGTAAGTGAAGAAGACCAAAAAATTTTAACCGATATGAATAAAAAAATTCATAGTTGGAATCATAATTCTAGTTACAGTTATTTTGATTATTTCGTAGGTGTCAGAAACATCCAGAATTTAATATCTGATAAAACTTTTTTAGTTAGAGATAATAATAGGAATAGTTATTCCATATATTTAGATATTGAAAATCAAACTTTGGAGATTGATAATGATCAGCCTTTCTTAAGTGAACAGGAAAGTTTTTTTTCTAGCTATATGAATAATGTTTCTAAGAGTGATAACAATCATTACATGGATGATACTAAATATAATTTGAATAATAACATTAATAGTTGCATTGATAGTTATCTTTATTATCAAATCTGTATTGAGAGTTTCATTTTAGGTGATAGTGACAAATACAATGAGAGTTCTTTTTATAGTTACATTTTTGATAAGGGCAGAAATTCTAGTGAAAGCAAGAATTTGAGTTCTAGTATAATAACTAGCCCGAATGATACAAATGATCATAATTCTACTTTTGGAGAAAGTTCTAATAATTCCGATGAAATTGAAAAATATAAGCATTTATGGCTTGAATGTGAAAATTGTTATGGGTTAAATTATAAAAAATTTTTTAAATCAAAAATGAATATTTGTGAACACTGTGGACATCATTTGAAAATGAGCAGTTCCGATAGAATCGAACTTTTGATTGATCCAGGTACTTGGAATCCTATGGATGAAGACATGATTTCTCTGGATCCCATTGAATTTCATTCAGAAGAAGAACCTTATAAAGATCGTATTGATTCTTATCAAAGAAAAACAGGATTAACTGAGGCTGTTCAAACAGGTATGGGTCAACTAAATGGTATTCCTGTAGCAATTGGAATTATGGATTTTCAGTTTATGGGGGGTAGTATGGGATCCACAGTAGGTGAGAAAATCACCCGTTTGGTAGAATATGCTACCAATCAACTTTTACCTCTTATTCTGGTATGTGCGTCTGGGGGAGCACGTATGCAAGAAGGAAGTTTGAGCTTGATGCAAATGGCTAAAATATCTTCTGCTTTATACGATTATCAAACAAATAAAAAGTTATTTTATGTATCAATCCTTACATCTCCTACTACAGGTGGGGTAACAGCTAGTTTTGGCATGTTGGGGGATATCATTATTGCTGAACCAAATGCTTATATTGCATTTGCGGGTAAAAGAGTAATTGAACAAACATTGAATAAGGCAGTACCCGAAGGTTCGCAAGCGGCTGAATATTTATTTCAAAAAGGCTTATTTGATTCAATCGTACCGCGTAATTTTTTAAAGGAAGTTCTGAGTGAGTTATTTCAATTCCATAATTTCTTTCCTTTGACTAAAAATCAAAAATGGGTACCTCTATTTACAATTTGTACCTTATATATGTATATGTTTGTTTCTTTTCGAATATAGAAGGTTAAATCAATTAATATATTTTGTTCTATATATAGAGTCTACATATATATTTAATTATATACATTGACTTAGCTATAATCACTAGAATTCCTATATACTTATACTAAGTATATAGGAATTCTAGTGATTATATACTATCCAAATACAAAATAAATAAAAAATAGAAAAAAATAATAATAATATATGTATATATAAGGTACAAATTGTAAATAGAGGTACCCATTTTATGATAAACTTTCCTTCCATTTTGGTTCCTTTAGTGGGTCTAGTATTTCCGGCAATTGCAATGGCTTCTTTATTTCTCCATATTCAAAAAAACAAGATTTTTTAGATACGGTCAGTAGGGACAAATCTCATATATTTTTTTCGATCTGGAAACAATTCGATGAATTCATCTCAAAAGTTTACATTAAAATAGTGCAAAGTTAATTTAATATTTTTTATTTAAATAGTTTTTTATTTAAATAGAATAAAAGAAATTGATTATATTATAATTATAAATAGGATAAAAGAAATTGATTATCATTTTGCGATTAGAACATATACTGGTATATCTTATAACGGGGTCTCGAAAACTAAGCAATTACTTTTGGGCCTTTATCATTTTATTAGGCTCATTAGGATTGTTATCGGTCGCTGTTTTCAGTTATCTTGGTATGGATTTTTTCTTTTTGTCCGAGGAAATTAGTGATTTTCCACTTATTCTGGACTTTCTTTATTTTCCATTTATTCCACAAGGGGCCACGATGTGTTTCTATGGAATCGCAGGTTTGTTTATTAGTCTTTATTTGTGGTGCATTATTTTGTGGGATGTAGGTGGTGGTTATGATATCTTCGATAAAAAAGAGAAAAAAGTATGTTTTTTTCGTTGGGGATTTCCCGGAAAAAATCGTCGTATTATTCTCGAAATACCTCTGGAAGAGATCCAATCCATCAGAATATTACCAACAGTTCAAAAAGGGGGTATTTTAAATCGTACCCTTACTTATGATATCGTTTATATGGAAACCATAGAACAGGGATTTCTTCCCTTGACTCGCATTGAAGATGATTTGATTCCACCACAAATTGCACATAAAGCTAGCGAAGTATCTAGATTGTTGGGTGTACCTCTTTTGTACTGACAAGAATTGGAATTCACTAGAAATTGTACAAAAAGTTTCAGAATTGTCCTATTTATTTACCGATTGAAATATTTTGAAAAAAAAAAAGAAACTTTTTTTTTTTCAAAATATTTCAATTTTTATAGATAAAGCATTATTTGGTTTCCAAATTCGACTATTATATTCATAACCGGAAGTGCTCTTTCGTGTATTCATAAAAAGAAATATTTTTTTCTTCATTTGAATTGACAGTGAATTCTTTCGATTTCTTATTCGATTTACATATTCTTTCTAAATTAAACAATGCAAGGACTAACTCTCGAATTGCAACTATAAAAATGAGAGAATATAGATTTTTATATATAAGCTCTATGACTTGTAATAGACTTATTCTTGATAGAAAGATTATTATCATATAGAGTTGAGGAATGAGATGAAATTGAGTTCATTAAAGAGGAAAAATGAAAAAAAAGAAAACATTTATTCCCCTTCTATATCTTACATCTATAGTCTTTTTGCCCTGGTGTATTTCTTTCACATTTAAGAAAAATCTGAAATCTTGGTTTATTAATTGGTGGAATATTAGGCAATCGGAAATTTTCTTGAATGATAACCAAGAAAAGAATATTCTAAAAAAATTTATTGAATTTGAGGAACTGTTTTTGTTAGATGAAATGTTAAAGGAATGTCCGGAAACACATCTACAAAATCTTCGTACTGAAATCTATAAAGAAACAATCCAGTTAATCAAAACGTATAACGAAGATCATATGAATACGATTTTGCACTTCTCTACCAATATAATCTGTTTCTTTATTCTAAGCGGTTATTCTATTCTTGGTAATCAAGAACTTGTTCTTATTAACTCTTGGGTTCGAGAATTTATCTATAATTTAAGTGACACAATAAAAGCTTTTTCTATTCTTCTATTAACTGATTTATGTATAGGATTCCATTCAACCCATGGTTGGGAACTAATGATTGGTTTCGTCTATAAAGATTTTGGATTTGCTCAAAATGATCAAATTATATCTGGTCTTGTTTCCACTTTTCCCGTTATTTTAGATACTATTTTAAAATATTTTATTTTCCGTTATTTAAATCGCGTATCTCCATCACTTGTAGTGATTTATCATTCAATGAATGACTAACTCAAAAAAAAAAACAATCCACTTATCCAATTTTAATTTCAAGTTTTTTGAGCTAATTTTAGCTAAAAAAAAGATAACTTTTCTTTTTCCCTTCTTTTTCCCTTCTTTTTAACTCCCCTTTAAAAAGAAAAAGGGGATTCTTCATCTTGGATAGGGAACTATGTGAGTGACCTACTCAATCTTATTGTAGAAATTTTCAGGATCAAGGATTAGACCATGCAAACTAGAAATGCTTTTTCTTGGATAAAGGAAGAGATTACTCGATCCATTTCCATATCGATCATGATATATATAATAATTCGAGCACCCATTTCCAATGCATATCCGATTTTTGCGCAGCAGGGTTATGAAAATCCGCGAGAAGCGACCGGTCGTATTGTCTGTGCCAATTGCCATTTAGCTAATAAGCCCGTGGATATAGAGGTTCCACAAACCGTACTCCCTGATACTGTATTTGAAGCAGTTGTTCGAATTCCTTATGATATGCAAGTTAAACAAGTTCTTGCTAATGGTAAAAAAGGGGCTTTAAATGTGGGAGCTGTTCTTATTTTACCAGAAGGTTTTGAATTGGCACCCCCCGATCGTATTTCGCCTGAGATTAAAGAAAAAATGGGGAATCTGTCTTTTCAAAACTACCGTCCTACAAAAAAAAATATTCTTGTGGTAGGCCCTGTTCCTGGTCAGAAATATAATGAAATCACCTTTCCTATTCTTTCCCCGGATCCCACTATTAAGAGAGATGTTCATTTCTTAAAATATCCTATATATGTAGGTGGGAACAGGGGAAGGGGTCAGATTTATCTCGACGGGAGCAAGAGTAATAATAATGTGTATAATGCTACAGCAACAGGTATCGTAAAAAAAATCATACGAAAAGAAAAAAGGGGGTACGAAATAACTATAGTGGATGCATTGGATGGACGTGAAGTGATTGATATTATACCTCCAGGACCAGAACTTCTTGTTTCAGAAGGTGAATCTATCAAACTTGATCAGCCATTAACAAGTAATCCTAATGTGGGTGGATTTGGTCAGGGGGATGCGGAAATAGTACTTCAAGATCCGTTACGCGTCCAAGGTCTCTTGTTCTTCTTGGCATCCATTATTTTAGCACAAATCTTTTTAGTTCTGAAGAAAAAACAATTTGAAAAGGTTCAATTGTCCGAAATGAATTTCTAGGCCTACGTATTTATTAACATATTAAACTCGTAAAAATAACTAAGTTTTTGTTGAGAATTTTTGTAATTCTATTCCGTATAATAGAATTACAAAAATTCTGAAAAGATTTTTGCTTCGGTCTAGTCTTTTTATACCATAGTTCCTTGTAACGTAATACAAATAAGTTCGAATATATATAATTGTCAGGAAGACTATTTAACTTTGTTTTTATCAACCCCACAATAAATTCGAATATTATGATTATGTCACTGTTTTTTTAAGATTTCAATTATCTATAATAGAACTTTCTATTATAGAAATATTTTTCGATTGTAAAATCCAAGAAAATTGGATTCGATACTAAACAAAAAAAATATAGACAGATAATATTAAGCAAAATAAAATTAAAATAGGGAAACGGGACTCTACGGTAGATTATTTGGCTTTTACTAGAGTCCCAGTCCCAGTCCTATTCCTTCTTGTTTGTGTCTAAATAAAAAATGTTTTCAAAAAAATTCAAAAAATAATCCTTTTTAAACCCCTTTTTGAAAAATCCTATAGTTTCTATTTTTTCCAACTTCGAACCTTTATGACATATAATATTAAATTTATTGCATATAATACATAGTGAACAAATAAAAAAGAGAGGAAATTGAGGAATTTGGTTAACGCCATTTCATTTTTTTTTTTACAAGTTAATTGAAAAAAATGAAATGGCGTTTTTTGAAACATCGGAAAAAGTTATCCATTTAGTCATTTATATGAATAAAAAATATTAGAATTATTAAGAACTCAATGAGATCCACTCTCTCTTTGATGAATTCGAGTGGATCACATTGAGTTCTTACACTTTCATTTTGAAAGCCCGATTAATACGATTACTACAGGGATGAGCCCAATCCGGAATATGAACCATAAAAGAAAATACCAATTAAACCGATCACAGGAATACCAGTTACAGTACCTATTATCCAAAGAGGAATCCTTCCAGTAGTATCGGCCATTTATCCCACTTTCCTCCACATTTAATCAAGTAGTCAGTCATGCTAAAGACATAAACAGTCATAGATAATTATAAAATGATATCCTTCCGAATGGGATAAAAGAATTCTTAATATATATATTCCTAATATATATATTAT